GCTTACTCTCAATAAACCATGTTTAGGTTCTCGTTTCGGGAGATCTTGGAACGTGCCCGTCGTGTGAATGCGCATACAAATAGGGTCACTATTCGCCTACTACTAATAAGGTAAGGGCGGAGAGTGGATTCTAGATTATATCAGTCGGGTAGGCGGGTTCTGGGAAAATCTCTACGAATTCTTCTTTGCAAGAGACATCCTTGGGTTTAGTGATGTCTCCGGCAGCCTTGCCGGGATCTCCAGATCGAATAATTGGTTTACAAGACAAGACGCTCTTAGGGGGTCTGGTCTTCTCGGATTCCAGCTCATCAGAGTCAAGCTCAGAGGGGAAGGTTGGAGAAGTCCATTGTCTTTGGCTTATTCGCTTCCAACCGTTCAATGAAAGCGAACCAGACCCAACCCTTTGTCAATCCCCCGGGTATAACTCTGATTGGAAAGACCGATGTGAACAAGCGGGGCACTGTCCTCAATGTCGCACCTGTCAGGAGCTCTTTGAGGAAAGGGGATGAACAGCTAGGCTGTTGACGGGACCGGGGAAAGCACCCCTCTATGGCTTTGCTTTCATTTCACGAGTGGACCTTACCAACCAAAGCTTATGAGGCCGGAGAAGGACTTAACTCAATCTCTATTAAAGTCACGCACTAAAAAGGGATGCACAAATCGGATCAGAAGAAACTTACTAGGTAGCAGCTCCCAAAGAGTCAGAAGATCCCTTACTTGTGAACTGGTTTGGTTCGATCCAAATTCATTCTTCTTTTGTGACTAAGGATCTTTTTCTTTCCCCCATAAATTAGCTTGTACAGACAGTTAGAGTTAGTTCAATAGTGGATGCCCGACTCTAGGACACTGCTTTACATCTACTATCATTTATGCTATTATCTATACCATTATCTATCGGAATCACTGATCAAAGCAAAGACCATTAACTACGGAGAATCTAAAGCGAGGCGCGGGTTAACTGATTGGTATCTACCACTTCTAAAAGAAATATACTAAGTAGAGTGGCTTTGCCTTAGAGGAAGAGCGGGATGGGGATGGTTTTGTTTTGAAATCCTTTTTTGATGCGCGGGGTAAAGTCCCTTAGCAATGGTTAAAGAGACTTGCCTTTCCGCCCGGAATCATGTCTTTTGTTTAATGAGAAGGGATATTCCATCCACCAACTCTAAGACTGAAGTGGAAGTCAAGGGGAGAGAGATGGTGGACAAAGTGATTCCAATTTAGGAGAAAATGATCCAAAGAGACGGTAAGGCCTTAATCGCTTCAAATTTTTAATTTCTTTCTCACCGTATAGATGCTTTCTTATTATTTCAATACAGCATTAGCGGTTCTTGGTGTAGTTTATTTTTTTGCTGAAGTAAGAAGGTCTTACCGTCACGCCATTCGTCGATAGGGCAAGCATTGCTCTGTTCCCCTAAAGTCTCCGTTTCAGTCGCTCCCAAAGTTTATGTCGATCAAAATCTTCCTTCCTCTGTCCCCTCCTTGGTTCAAACTCAATGGGACAGGGTAGTGCCGGTCCCGCAGCCACTGTAGCTCGGTTGTGCTTGCATTTTCCATTTGCTTTCTATGTAGACTCTGCTTTCGTAAGACAGATTTCACATCGATCCCTAGAGGTTATAAACCTCCCAACTTCGTAACATTTTCGGGAGAGGACAAGCAGTCAACAGTTGTTAGGCTTTTCGTAATAACCTCGCTTGTGGAGGGACATGGACCAAAACTAAACCTGTTGGCTAATACGTTGTGAAGCTGGCTCTGGCCTCTGCTGCGGGTCATTTGAATGACTATTAATATGACTAACATTCCCTTATCTAAATCTAAGGGACCGACCACAAGGTTTGCACATCAAGTTTATCTCGGACCTTGTGACATTGATCTTTTTCTGCTTTGTTAAGTTGGTGAAGACCGGTCACCTCAATCCTTTTCGGAAAGTCTTCCTTCTATAATAAATTATCAGATATACAGCATTATCCGCCTAGCCCTTTGTATGTACCAGTTACCGGAAGAGTACAGGCTAGGAGGAAGGCAAGCGCCTCCCAATGCAGGCTAAGCTCACCCTACACCTGACAGAACGGAACCATAAAGCTAGGCTTCAAAAGGAACGATAGAAAGCTCTGACAAAGCCATGAACCGGAAATCTTTCTATAAAGAAATAGGTCGAATCCCTGTAACCGAAGTCTCTCCCTCTCTATTCCTATCCGAGCCGACCATAGCCTAATCCCATAACCCTTCATGAACCCGATAGCAAGCATGTGTTGGCGAGTCAACCGATTTTCAGTCTTCTGAATGAGATCCGAGCTAACCAAAGCAATCGAAAGGCTTTCCATCTTTTTTTTTGCAGGCTAACGGGCCTTTCGTCGTTCCTGAACCGGCAAGGGAAGTTACTGGCAACCCATCTCCTTCCCATTGACTTGTTAAGACTTACTAAAGGAAGGCGATCCGCATCTCCAAATTTATCTGTGGGCGAGCAAACGAATGAAGCATCTAAATCTATTGCACCTGCGTTTTCCCTCCCATCTCATCTTGTGATTATGCAATTCCATCCTTTCTAAAAGTCTTTTTTTTTTCCCTACAGGCCCAGTCCTTCTCTTTCCTCTGCTACGGATCTCTCTCCTGGGGAACCTTCCGCCCTGTCTTTTTATCCGGGGGCATAGCTAGCTTCTTTTTGGTTAGCGGAGGGATGGCTATTCCTTGATTCGAAGCTTTATCTGGTTTCTACCCGCAGGCTGATTCCGTTGAGTCAACATCCCCGGTACCCTTGAGTGAATGACCTAACCAACGGGTAGATGGATAGGAGGGTTGGTCCACGACCCCTCGATGCATTCCAGAATCCGTTACTGGATAGCCCGAATTCCATCCAGCCTCCTCATCCCATCCCTCCCGAGGCCCACACGCACGGGCCCCGAAACCGTATTAGATTCTAGTCTTCCACCCACCCCGGGCAATGACTGTTCACATGATGCACATTTCTTAAAGAATGGTGATTAGGAAAGGAAGATCACTTAATGAAAGGAAAGATCAATCCGGGAGGGTGCACAGAGGAGAGGTTAATGGTTGAAGGCTGGGCCAATGGCCAATAAAGAAAAAAAAGGTGGGCAAGGAAGGCTCAACTAGCTAGATCCTAAGATCTCGATCCACAGCTTAGTAATCCGCAGACGCTTCATACGAAGCCGAATCCGCTGAATCAGGGGAATCCACCGATCCAGGTAGGTGAGTTGGTATATAACCAAAGTAAGAGCAGAAGGAAAACTCGACCAGAAGACCTGCTAACCCAAGCGCCCACGAAGAGAGATTTCGAATATTGAACTAAGTAGGTAGTAGGCCTTTGTTGTAAAAGCCTTTGAATATCTTCCATCTTCTCCTTGGCAAGAGCAGTCCTACTTGAAAAATCTGAAAAAGGGTCCTTATTTAGTTTTGTTTTCTGAGAGCCACCTTCACTTCAGATTTTGCAATTTGGAGCATAATTGGAACATGGGGGGAACCTTCTACCTCTTCTTGCCAAATCTTTTCCACCAACGGTAAAAATTCAGGATGATCGACCCAAAAATAAAAGAAAAAGAACTTGAATGCTTTCTTTGCTCTGGGAAGGTCAGCCAGCTCAGCCTGGGAAATAGTATCCTCCAAGCTGCTCATCCAACTAGGCCAATCCTGTGAGCCTCCAGCCCTCTCATTCATTCTTCTAACCGCATTGAAGTCACCCACAACCAACCACGGTCTACCACTAATTCCAGAAGCAAACGAGACCAGATTATCCCACTTTGTTTCCCTTTTCCTATAGCAATTATCTCCATATACTATAGAAAGCGTACAACACCAGGGGTTAGACAAATCTCTCACCAAGCAATGAATAACCTGTTCCTCCTGATCAAGCACAGACACATCCAGCCTAGAAGGATTCCAACAAACCCATATTCTCCCCCTTGGGGAAAGATTCTAGTTCCAACTAGCATGCCATCCCGGGGCTATAGCTCTCAAAACTCTGTCTTTATTCACTTCCTTTATTTTCGTCTCAATTAACGCAACAAAAGAAAGCTTGTGCTCTAGAATAAATTTCCTCACTTCATTTTGCTTCATAGGGTCGTTAAGACCCCTAATATTCCACACACCAAGAAAGATGGGGACAAAGGGTAGAACAAAACTAGAGCACGAATCCCAGGGGGAGTAACTCCCTTAGACACTTTCTGGGGGTTGCCCTTCTTGTCCAGGGAATCTTTGCCCCTTACACCTAAGGAGTTCAACTCAGGAGAGGCTGTGGACGGGTCTGAGCAACCTGGACTGATTGAGCTAGAAGGCTTAACGGGGGTTGACGGCGTGCCGATAGCCAGGTCTGCGGGTCGCTGCATCCGATAGGAAGAGCTTCATAGAACCTGAAAACTATTTAGGCAACTTTAGATGCATTCTCTCAATTCTCAATTTCTCGGTCGAAGGTAGTACCAATACTAGGTCGCGAACACGCACTCTGAACTTGCTGATCTCTCGGGCAATGAATATACTTGCGGGGTTATATCCCATACGAAGAAGACCAAAATGGGTCGGGCAACCCCCAATCTTGATGAGTCGAAATTGCGTTTTTTGGCCAGTAACGAGTTCTAGGCTTTAGGCCAGTTCAAGAAAGAAGGTTGGGCTAAAGCCCCTTCCTCGTCCACTTGGTGGGGTGAGTAAACTGAGTCTACTGATATAAGAAGTAGACTTCGTTCCACCGGTTCTTCAGTCTTGTTACGATTCACCGAAAGCACAAATGTGATCACGTATCTAATGTCCATTGACCCACCTTCCGGATATATGAGGCTACCGGAACCAAACCATGATTCCTTTACACCTGGGGCTACTGAGAGAGAGAAATCTCCGAACCAGACCCAGGACCTCTTCTTCACCGGGATATGAGCTAAACTTCAACGACAGGACGTGGGCTAATCAAAAAACTCATTTGATTTCGAGAAGGTCAAAGACATGAGAAGAATAAGCAATCAAAGAGGTACGGTCAAATCAATGCTTTCAATCAGCTTTAACCAATTCTTTGATTGCTCAGTCGAAAGATGAAGGGGTATCCGCAGGTCTCGTAGATATGCTTGGATGGGACTCCTCTGAGTCCCCGGTGGAGACAGTCTAGACAAAAAGAAAGAGTATACATTTTTTTTAGCAGGAGAAGCGATGTCTGGCACAAGTTCCTGCTCCCCTTGAATCTTAATATAATAGGTATGGTGGGCTGGGCTCTTCTATCTCTTACTCGACCTAGCTTTCTCTCCATATAAATTCGTAGCAGTCTTCTTAGTACTTCTCTTCTTAACAGTCGACCCTCTCTCTATTCCTTCTCATAAGTAACTTCCAGATAATAACTAAGAAGCGCGCCCGAGCCCAAATTACACGAGACGTTCTTATCCGAGATTTCACTCCTGAAACCACGAAGAAAGCGTATTTAAGTAACTAACCTAACCTACGCGGGCAATCTTCTCTTCTTCTCATACCCAATGAAGCTTCTTTCTTCTGACGTTCAGTCCTACCTCAAATGGAGAAGCCCTATTCTCAAGCAAGTAGCAGTGCTCACTTTCCCAATAAGGAAAAAATAAGCACAGAAACTCCAGACTGACCTAAAAATCCTTCCGAGACCGGTCGAGCTGGTCTATCTTTTCTCTTTATTTGCCTCTGCCTTGAGACTCTCTCTGTTTGGAACAGTGTGTGAGCCCTGACAATTGACCTGACATTTTAGGTGCACCTTTACGCGAGGCAAATCGAAACCTCCATAGTGTTAGTGATTCTTCATTCATGTAGGGCCCCTTTCTCTTCTTAGCCTCTTTCTTTAGCCATCCTGACCGACCCCCTAAACGAGGAGTAAGCGTTGAAGGGGTCTACTGACTTCAAAATCTTTTAAAAGCAAAAAAGGTCTATCAGACTCACACTGCTCGAGTCTAGTAGACTCTGATCGGGGCTACCTTACTATAGGAATTCCGCAGATATAGACTAAAATAAAATCAAGACAGCTTCCTATCTCGAATCCAAAGAACAAACAGGCTGGTGTGTGTCAATACGAAAACGAATCTTCTGTCCAGTCCATGAAAGGTATCTCGTTTGTATGTGCCTCCCTCTCAAAACAAAAGAAGTGAACCAAAAGAAAAAACAAAAAACTGTATACGCAACGGCGGCTTAGTTGCTACCGTACCGCTCATCAGTCTCAATCCCTATCCCGGAGAGTAAAGGCGTTCATTTTACTTTCAAAATGGAAAGAAGCACTATGTCACTGACGTTTCATACACAGAAAGCTTTCTCTTTATTATTATATAAAGCAATACCGACGAGCAAGGTAGCTTATTGAATGCCGACTACTACGAGAGGTATAGCTTACTCACTCACATATCGACCGGCACATGAGCACTTTATTTAAATTGAGTAATTTAGGTCCAAGATTGATCAATCTCAATGGGAAAAGCACGAGATTTCATTTTTTTATCCAAAAGATGTAGATCTCTTAAGCCTACCGTCTAGGTAAGATGCCAGCTTTCCTATCTCTTAAAGCTATTCCTTAGATACAGAACCACTTCAAATCAAAACAAAACGGGGGGCTTAAACTTTCTCATAAAAACAGGGCGATTTGAGAGTCCGGTCAAGCGTAAATTCAATGTAAAAAAGGTTTCAAGGAGAATAGGGCACAGAGAGACCTAACCCCTTTCCGACGAGATAGGCCTTTAAACTACAGAGTTCAATGAAGAAATGGAATGAGCTAGCGGTTAAAGGTCAACTGAGACCCGGAAACTCGCGTAGGTCCACATATATGAGTCTACTCCGGCAGTTCTTATAACTTAGAACCGAGACAGGCTATCCGTTAGCGCGGGTTGGAGCATTCTATTCTTCTGGTTACTCTAATTACTAAGCTACTCCTCTTTTACCAGATAGAGAAAGGGCCTCGACTTACCCTGTCAGTGAGAACAGGTACGCCTTTTCCTACAGCACTGACGTCCGGGGAAAAGCCGGTATGGGAGCTAGTCTCAAAAGCAGGAGTTGTAGCCTTTCAAGATTATGAGAACGGGATCCAACCCTGTTAGGGTTTCAAGCTTTAGGCCTGGTGCTTAGGCTGTCAGGCAGGCGGAATTCATACTTTTTGAATTGAGAGAGGGGTTCAGAGAAAGACTCGTTGGAAGCTTCCAGTCTCACCACACCACCATCTTTTTCATTTCAAACTTGCATAGCAACAGGGGCGATCAGTTGAATCTGATCGGTAGGGGCTGCATATCGCTGTTCGCCTGGTCGGTACTATCCGTTCCTTTTAGTGTCCCCCACCGCAACCCCATTACTCGATCAGGGTATCTAAGCCACTGCTCTATTCCCGACTCGAAATCCATAAAGGACTTTAAGGGAGAACTGTTCTCTCTATCTCAGCTGCTTTCCCTACTACCGGCACAAGAGGGACTTTTTCTCTAAAGCCTACTTCCTCTCTCTGATCTCCAAACCCATTTTTATCTCTAAAGATTTTTGCTGAGGAGGTGTTCATGATAATCCCCTCATCAGGTTTCTCGGAGGCTTCTACCCCGGCCTGAAATCACTCCACTTCCATCTCCGAGAAGTGTATCCGACGAATTTCTTCCTAAAACGGTGTCTGTTATGGTCGCAGCAGCTGATGCTGCCTCCACATCAAACTTTGTTCCTCCACCTGCTAACAACACTATACTATATAGGAAGAGCCGGCACAACTTCAGTTTCTTTTTCTTCCAACCAATGCTTGCCATGGCCAGTGCTTCCTTGTTCTTATCTCCATAGAAAGCGAAAAGAGACAAGGGATTTCCTATAGTCAAAAAATATGGGTTCGCCTGTTCATTCAATACCATAATAAAAACTAGTAGAGCGAGGGGATAGTGACCAGTGACGAGTGACCATAGGGCTTTGGTAACCGGAGGAGTAGTTGCCTAGTAGCCAGCTGACTTACGAGTACCAGCAACACTGACGGTTACGCTTTCTTATACCGATTCCTATTTCTAACAAGCTCTGCTATTCCTATGAATAGCCTGCTCCAAACCTGAGCTGAGTTGACCCAGAGGAACCCCTGAATAATATCATCAATCACCTTCCACCAGAAGTCACCTATAACATCGTCCAGGAAAGGCTCCTCGCCTACAATGCCCATGAGGAAGAATAACTAACTATTTTTCATATGCCTTTGATATAAGAAAAAAGACTCTGAGCTTAGGCTCAAAACAAAGAAAGTCGGGTAGAGGTCCTTTCAAGGAAATGGGATTCGTATTATTAACCTTAACCTAAGGTTACCGAAAGAAAGACAACAAGCCTGAAAAGAAGAAGCTTGCTCTTCTGACCCTTTTGCCCTTTTAAAGTGGTGCAAACGGTCTCAAAGAAGCGAAGTGGGACCTTTCTAGGAAGTAGGGTGGATTTGTGACAACTTTCGTCACCGTCTTTCTAAGTGGTATGGTACGCTAGGTAGTTGACGGGCGTTTAACTGCGGTCTGGTTTCAAAGACTGGACACCTAGAAGTATACTACTGGATTGAAGGCCTTTTGACGTTGGGATGATGACGAGTCTCTGCCTGCAGACTAACACTCTGGAGACTACGGGTCCCTACGGTGCAACCCCGCTTAGGTCGGAAGCCATCCCAGCCCGGGCGAATTGGGTCTTTGCATTAACCTCAAAAGGATAAAAAGCGCATCAGGTATAGGAAGGACTTCTTACAGGAGCACAGGAGAACAACCTATATCAAGGATGGTAGCTGACTAGCACTCACAAAAAGGCACTTATGGGATGAGTTCCTTGATTGGCTAGTCAAGGGATTCTCCGGAGAGCTATTACTTAAGATTAAATAAGGAATTTCCTAACCACGAAAGGTGGTATGGTCCCAATGAAAGTGTCTCTTAGCTGGTTTACAGGCTTCGGAAAAAAAGAAGAAAATAACAACCCACTGTCATAACTCCAAGAGTTAATTGCCGTAACTGCTCAGGATGTTATTTGTCGAGTTGACTGGTTTTAGTTCAGACAGCTGAAACAGGATCGTAAACCGCCCCCCTTCCGTGGGGGGTGGGGATTCAGACCGATGAGGGACGTAGGAATTTTACTTAACTGTCCGGAAGGCTGAAATTGCTTTCTCGGGAGCCTTTGGGAGGTCGGGGTATTCCATCCCATGATACTCAAGGAGCAAGGCGTCGTATCCTAGGGGTTCTACTAATACATCGTAAAGCGGATCCAGGTTTTGGGTTATACCCCAGAAAGCACTATATCCCTGCTAAAAACAGACTCTGGAAGCGGTTTTTGCTAGGATGAATGCTACTTCTATGTATTTCCCATCGCATTTTCATAAGGTTTCATATCCTTCTTTTTCAATCTTTTAACGATGCTTGCCAATTCTAATCCAGGGGGAGCACTTAGATCGCAGATTTTCGCAAAACGACCTCGCGTAGCCAGTTCAGGTATAAATTTGAATAGGTTTACCAAAAGTTTTCCCTATTTTGAGAAGAACTTCACTGTCGAAGTACTCAATAGGGAGCTCAGGTAAACGGATCCAAAGCGCAGTTTTAGTGACCGTTGCCAAGGAAGGCCTAAAATCAGGGTGCTTCGAAAAGTGAGATAATGGTTTGCTATCATCCAAGGTCCCCCAGTAAGAGCTCTTTTGTAATCCTCCCCATCAGTTAAGGATGGTCGTGGCCCAGGTCAATGAAGTCAACTCCCCACTTGGTCTCCACATTTTCAAAATTTTCTCATGGATAAATTTGTACTAAACTTTCTTACCCAGAACCTTAACTATAAGAAAGAGACTTCCTCCATGGTTGAAAAATTCTCCTTTTCTTTTAGTTTCCCCATTACCATTAATGTTGATCACAAGGGGACAATTCGAAGGGCCCTGGTTATGGATTTGCTGCTGCTGCTCATCTTCTTCCCACTCGTCTGATTTAAAGCCTTCAGACTCCGGTTCCGAGATCTCAAGATAGTATGAGCCCTTGTGCTGTACCTGCATGAGAACGAACATCACGAAAGGACAGTGGTTGATTACCGTCTTCCTTTGATCGCTTCCATGGTCCGGGACTCTTCCCAAGGTCCGGAGGTAGCTCACAAAGGTCGCCATTAACTGTTTCAGTCGTCACAGAGGTCGCCATTCCTTAGCCCCTCATTGGTTGTTAGGCATTTGTCACTTCTTCTATTTCATTTCCATAGCGATTCACTCAACATAGAAAAGCAACTAGAGCAGAGCTCGTATCCGGCCTAAAGCTCTTGAACTATAGGAGGGGTCTAGCATACTGAAACATAAATGTAGCTATAAAGCCTTTTTGAGCATCTTCCTTGCGATCTCCTTATCCTATATCAGAACACTTTTTCACTTTTTTTTGCTATCACAATAAATTGCCATAGATCGAAAGTGAGTCCAGGCTTAGTGCTTCCGCCTATCCGGCAGCCGTTACCAGCTGTTCACCACTCCTCCCTTCTATGCTCCGTGGGTCCTTTGTTACCTAATTCCCTTAAACACGGAATTGCTCCTAGTCTTTACCCAAGAGATGTCCCTGAGACTCAATAAGAAAATTGTCTCTTTGCTTAGCTTAAGCACAAGATTCGACAGTTGTGATTCCGTCTTGGATTGAGCTTTCTCACTCTTTCTATGCCTCTTCCTGAAGTGAACGAATACATCTCTTTCTGACGTGAATGAACGCGATTCTCTAATAAGACCCAATCTTATTGAGTCAAGTAGAAGATTCTTGTAGAAATTTTTTTTGATTGACTTACTCCAGCATCAAGGTGGATTTAGCTTGGATTAATAGAGATTAATAGAACAGACGGGAACTAAACAGATAGGAATGCCCGACACAATGCGGCTACTAGAAAAACGTATATTAGATACACCATTTCTTTGTCACGTGCATAGCCCTGCTCCTTGTCTTTGAAAGTCCGAAGCAATGGACACTATATAATTCCTTGTCGCTCTCGTACGCACCCTTGTCTCTCGAACCCTTGCTTCTCTCTTGTGCTCCCTAGAGCTAAGTAAGCAATTCTCTCTCTTCTCTAGCCGTGGCCGCTAGGAATTGCTTTCGCTCTTCTCTCTCTGGGGTGCTGGTGGTCGATAGTTGTATGTAATGTTGAGGAAAGAGATTCGGATGAAAGAGGTACGACGGGATATTCCTCCCCGGTTCGGAACTAAACGTTGAGCGGCGGATCAAGTAAAAGCTGGCAATCCTCCACCTAACAACTCCTCCTTTACAGTATCAGCTGTTAATAGGCTCTAATAGACAACCAACCCCATCTATTCTTGATAAACCGGGGCACCTTTCCTATGTGTCAGTGCCATTTTTCTCTAAGGCTTAAAGTGAATCTGTCATAGCTTGTTGCCAGCAGAGCTGGCCCACGGCTTCCGAAAAGGTTTGAGGTTCCCGCATGAACACTGGCAAGAAAGGCACGATCTTTGGGAGAAAACGAGTTATAGGATCCATAGGATTTTTCATGCGAGAAGACCTACGTACCTCAGTAGAGGGTAGATAGGATCTGGAGACAAGGAAGATGATGTAGAGGTAGTAGGTTGGCCAGCCTGATCCATCTCAGATGCCTTGCACTTTTTTAGCGCCTAGTGTAAACCGGAGTGGCAGGTCGGCTAGAAGGAGACGGCTCCTCAGTGGGACCAGATGAAGAAAGCTCCCCTTACTAGTAAAGGGGGTCCGAGGTTCAGGATATGAAATAGAGCAACTTGACGTAACAGAAAAAAGCGTAAACCGAGTTGAATCATAAAATCGAGTTTCATCCCCAACTGAGGAAATGTAATTGTTAAGGTCGGTAACCTGTGGCTACCTCAGGACTATCTGACTACACTACTTGCGTTAAGGCGCTGAAGCCGGAGTTTGCTTGGTAGGGGTTAGCTTATTCCCAGACGAACCAGCCCAGTAAGAGAGATTCCCCCAGACACCAATACCTGCGGGAACTAGTAGCCACACTACGGCGTATGAGAAATTCCCTGACGGCTTCCCTTAACCGTAGGCCACAGTTGCTTCCTTCGCTCTTGAATCTAAAACCATATCTGGTTTCGCCTCCCCTTGGAGCGACCCTTCCGAAACAGCATTCTAGCAACTTCGTTTTCATCCAGCGTTCTCACCAACCAGTGAGCCGTCACAGAGTCTCCCGCTAACTCATGCCAAACCCTTATGAAGGTATCCGACTTTTTCCAATTCTTTGTGACTTCATCAGTCTAGCAATAGCAGCATGCCAGTATTTTGCCCTAACTACGAAGCTTGAGTCCTGTCTTCGCCCGTGAACGCAACAGGACGCGGTCGTCTAACTCGACTTCCGCAGCGAGTCTCATTGCAGCTCTCTCCTGCAGTAGTTAATTTTTTTTTATTTTACTTCAAAGATTTTTTTCTCACAAGATGCTTGTTTTGCAGAGGGGTGAAAGTTTTGAAGAAATAGAAGAAGAAAGAAAGAGTAGTAGCCATGATCGATTTCCTCTGCGCAGGAGCTTGGGATTTGAGAGTAAGCATGACTCTGAGAAGATCTCTGATTGTGATCAATTGGGTCTCACTCAAATCTTGGTAATAACGAATGACTTGCTTGATTTCTCTGCATCGGCTCGTGAAATCTTGGATGATCTTATCAAGTTCAATTGAACTAAGAATGTCGATTGCTCTGTCGTAATAGTTTGTGGTCACTCCAAAGCTTCCATGGCGGAATCAGTACCCCCCTCCACTGAACTACGGATGCCTGTACGCAACCCCATGAAGCAACCGAAGATCCATTGATCGCTTTTTCGACACCCGTAATTTTCCTGTAAAAGAAAGAAAATCCCGGAAACTCAGATTCTTCATTGTTGAAAAATCTTATAAAAATAAGTAATTTAGGAATTTTAATTACTGGGAACACGTCGCTAGCCTAAGGCGGGCTTCGCTATCCTCCCGAAGCTGGTATTTTCCAATGTAATGGTTTTTGACCACTCACTTATATGAGTACAAGGGGCTTGACTATATTTTTTTTACTTTATGTAATTAAGTTTAGCTGGAGGGTCCATCTAGCCACCCTAATTAACCCGGTTGAGGATAACACATTATTAAATCCGAATGATGATTTCATAATCAATCATAGAGGTGTGAAATGGCGTCTTTTCAGAAGTCAGATAGCCCTTGAAGGTGTTAGCGCACACCCTTTTTCTATCATATAAATTTAGCTCCGAAGGCAACCCGTCGCGTCCTCGTCACGGCGTTAGCAGCCATTGACGATTATTGAAGACTAAGCTAGTTGGCCTAGAATGGAGCGCATACTACTTCTTTGAAATCGCGAACATCTTACTCTTACCTTTCTTCTTAGTCTGATCCGGGCACTCAAGACCTCGGTTCTTGGCTTTGATCCAATTCTGAAGCTCGTTTTCTCACTCGCCGATGTCATTTTTAAATTCACTTAGTTAGAAAAATGATGGGGATAGCGTACCGTCTTAAACAAGCGCCAGGAAAATGGAACCGCGCTGAATTACGTCGTAGGCAAAGCTTTTGATTCGACAAATGGTTGCTGCTCCCACTTTTGAAATTGTTGGCTCGTGTTTTTATTTTTAGGGTCAGCAGGTCAGGCCGGGCCTGCGGTTCTAATGATTCCGTAGATACAGAAAGAGTCAGTCTCGGCTTTAGATTATTTTATTATATATATACTATATAAAATACAACTTTAGGCTTTGCTTTGTGCATTAAGTAGGACTCATATGATTCGTCTTCCTCGACTTCGGTTTTGTCTCTTAGTTTTGAATACCCCAGTTACTCGATTGGTCAGGTCTTCCTTCCTTTTATGTGAATTCGTAGAGTAGGCAGAGACCCTTATATACGAATGTTAAACACGTAAACCATGGGTCCCTCGAATATCCATCATCAGCCAACCCCCTTTCCTGGTTTTTGTTCCACTAGCAGTAAGCTCTGCTCTCTCTCTTCTGTAATAATAAGGGAATTGCTCGTCAGCAAGATGAATTCGCTATCCCTGGCCCACTTAAATAAGGCTGAGAAACTAACTTCCTACTTACTCCAATTGCGAGAAACTTCCAACTGAGAAAGCAACCCTCCTTCATGTCTAACCGAGAACTGGTAATCGAGAGGGTCTTTCTTCCCTTCCCCGACTGTCTGAAAGGGGAGCAGCAGAGCGTAATCAGGTCTCGATTACCCAAATCATAGTCCCGTCTGTCCTTTAGTTTGACTATGGGATGCTGGACAAAGTGGGTGCGCGATTGGATCCGAATCTATAAGTCATAAGAAAGCCTGTTCAAGCCGGGAAGGTGGGCGAAGAAGTTTCATCTCAATCCGGCTCATTAGTTAGAGATTGTGGAAGGTCTCATGGGCAATGCAATAAAATAAGCCGATTCCATCCCAATCTCTGTTCCCGACTCAATCCTGCTAGTTTGATACCTCACTGCTTCTATCTCTCTGTCTCACAGGCCTATGACAGGCAAGACTAAACAAACCTTCATTCACTCGGCTCGGTCAATCCATTCGTGAGCCAATTAAGTGTTTTTTCCCTCAGGTACGACAAGTCCATTCAATGATCATTCTTCCCATTCCAATAGGCCCCGACATGAGAATTTCAATAGGGAAGGTGACGGCAGTGAATGAGAAAGATCGAATCTCAGGCTAGGTTGTAAGCGTAAGCTAAGTTTCTCATTTGATCACTTGTTTGAGGCGGGTGTACCATCCCATCGGTCAAAGACATGAGAATAATCAGCATGAAAATTGGCGCTTTAACGACATTCGAATAGAACGACTTGTTGCTCACTTAAGGCCGGTTTAAAGTTTAAAGCAGGGGCGTAGGCACGGGATGCTAGCTTCAGGTTGCTTTTCCTTCGCACAGAAGAAGAAGTTCCATCCTCCTCTCTCCGCTCCAGCCAGTGATCCACTTCGAATAGAACGCAATGTTGTGCGCTAGGTTTCAAGGTCAGATAGGGCTTTGAAGATAGGGGTTGGCAGAAGAAGTAAAGGTTGCTTCCCGATCTCCTATGTAACCGCCTGCGGAACAGAACTATGTCTACAATTTTATGAGGGAAGCCCTCCTCTACAATAAAAAGAGAGAAATAAACGAAAGGGTAGATCGAAAGTGAAAGTAAAGAGGGAGAAGAGCTATATAAGAAAACCTGTCCTCGTGACTTTCTGCTTTTATTATGAGAATTCTGGTTAACTTGATGAGAGAAAGACCAGTCATAAGAAATCCAACCAAAAACCATGGATTCGATATCCTGCTATACTCAGGAAGGTGCATTCCTGACTAAACCATTAGGAACATAAAGATGCAGAAAAGCGCAACTACATGAAGTTGAATTTCCTCTTCATCTACCTTAAGGTTAAGGAGGTGGTTATACTTTCAACTAAATATAAATAGAATGCATACCATTAAAAGAATGGAATGTATCCCTTATTTAATTTTCATTTTTGAATCTACCTTGGGAACAGAAGAATGAGCTCGCTTTGGCTCAGACAACCATATCCGTACTGGCCGGGAAGAAGGGTGCTTTACCCGTTGTCTCTAACTAAGTGGTCTATATAACTTGGGGACTCCCCGAACTATCTAACCGATCTCCTCTCCGTAAACAGACAGGGGACAGACTATGAATCAGGGGATGCGCTTGATAGATGGGCTTGGCTTGGTCTGACTTCACCGTCAAGAGAGGAAAGAGGAGGGATCACCAGCTCGCAAGAAAGTCACATGTAGGCCCGGAGCACTTAAAGATGGTATTTGGACACCTTTTCTTGAGAACGTGTCTCCTAAGCACAGAGTACTCTATTAAATCAAAGGGGAAGGAGAAGGATAGTGATTCAACCGGGTGTATCACCCCAAATCCAAGGGAAGGGGAGCGATCTTCATTGATTCTACAAGAAAGAGTAGTCCCGCTTCCGATGAGCATAATGATCCAGGAGAGGTAGAAGCTATGGCCTATGCTTTTTAACCTGCCTCGAAGCGAGCGGTTGTCCCTAATCGTTTTGATTCGAACAGCAGGAAGAGATGCTATCTTTTATAGATAATAAAATAAGACCACCAAGCCCCTTCCTTTAGTGACTGCAGGCAGCCGCCTCCCTTCAAAACTTGGATTGCTGGTTTTGTATGTCTCCTGATTGGCTCTCCAAGAAGATGGGTGTCTATTTTTCTTTCTATTTGAATTGAGCCAACCAGCTCTTTCTGAGTAGTTCAAGTGCTCTACTCGCGGATCAAGAGAGGTTACCGCCTATTGTCTATAGTTCCACAGCCCTTTATCTATTAGTCATTGATCTTCCAGAAGCGGAAAGCGAGGGTGACATGATTCCCGAACCAGAGCGAGGGTGACAGGGCGAGCTTACGTGGGTGAAGAATCGATTGGTTATAAGCCTCATTTCCCTAAAGTGAGTTCACACCTAAAATCCCGGGGTGGAGCTTGAAGATGGTTATGCTCACTTCTTTTTGTCTTAAATAAGATCTATTTCCAAGCCTTGAAACCCTGGAATGAGCATCGCTTTCGAATGATTAAAGCAAGCTTAGATCTTTTATTTCTATCTCTGGCGATTGAGTAGCCGGATTCCTTTTAGGCCTAGGTCGATCGAGAGCATATGCAATTCAAAATTTCTATTCATAGCACCCCCTTCCCTTCCCCTTTTTTAGTAAAAGAACTGAGTCAGTAAACTACTTACCTCCGCGTGCTGGTGAACCCATTCCATAAAGGAAGTGACTGGGCTAATGCAAAAAGAGGAGAAAGCTCAATAGATACCTCTAGTGATGCTTCAGCCTTCGTCTTTGCTGCTCCTGCTAGGTATAAACAACAAAGGCGATGCATCCAGGATAACATCTTGCTTTGTCACGATATGCTAAAAAAATTCCACCTTCCGCAAGGGAAAGCCAGGATGTGTGTGCAAATTTACCTGAGGAAAGCGTTCGACAGTGTTGACTGGGGATTCCGGGAAGCTGCCATGCTGGCTATGTGATTCCCTCAGAAGTGGATCGAATGGATAAGGGTCTGCATTACTAACCTAAAATATTCCATTGTTATCAATTACCCTCCACGGCAGTAGTAGAGGTCTCAGGCAAGGCAACCCCGTGCTCATGAACATTTATCAACTAGATATTCGAATCAATTCCTTTTGAATAAGGAGGGAATGCAAGAAGGGATCCTTGCAACTTTGTAAGGAAGTAAGAAGCATATCAAAGTCAAAATGGTAGTTATACCGGGTATGAGGCAAAGCCAGAAAATTTCTTTTTGACCAATCCGCTTCAGCTGACCTCTGGTGGAGGAACCGAACCAACATGGAATTAAACCTTTTCGAGCATGATGAGCAGAAGGCAAGGGATAAAAAAAACCAGCTTTCACTGGAAAATTCTCATTCGATGTCTCATCCATCCCTACTTGGGAATTTGATAGATGAATAGGGCTCTACTCCGCCAAAGAAAGCAAGAAAAATAGAAAAAGTCGAGCAAGAGACTCTCGCCCTATTTTAAGATGAGAGTAGCGATCACTTACCTGATCTACGACCTACTATCTACGCGTACCAGCCTTCCTTTGTTTTGCATCACGAGATGGACTCTTCGCCCATCCCCTAAGGTCTTTCAAATTATACCTAATTGGGGAGAGGACCCACCAGGAGTCCAACTCCAGATTGGTGGCTAATGGGCCTCGCGTATCCTGCCTTTTCGTAGAATGCAACGCTTATACGTTCACTGAGGAATGAAATCCTATCTTTTATCCGAGCTAGGGATCAGAAAGCAAGAAGGTGGGGGTCAGAAATGAGTAGCGTAGGTGATACCGATAGGGTGGTTGGATACGCGACAGCAACGGCAAGGCACTCTTGACCCCGTCCGTAGAGGGTCGGTACGAATGAGACTGTGCTAGAGATCGCAGTGAGCAAGTATGCCTTGTTGACTGGGTGTTGGTTTTGAAACAAGGATGAGTCACTCAGGGAGTCCGTCCAAGCTTCAGCTACTAATGCCTGGGCTAACTTCTTGGGGGTGAACAAAGTGCTCTGAGTCTGAGATCGATACTGGTTAACGCCACAAGTGCTCTGCCATTGGTCTACACACAGAGTCATCAGGTAAAGTCAGAGCTTGGACTGGGAATGAGATCAGAAGAGGCTAGGCTACTAGGGAAGATAGAAGCGATCCACAAATCAAACCACTATCCCATTGGCCGCTTCATGCGCCGAACACTCTTAATAAGAAGCTTTATTTTATAAGGTATGTGCCTATGCTCTCGATACACGGCTTGAGAAGGCGGCTCCTTTTTATTCTTCCTATAGGAGCTACTCCTGATTCAGTCAATCAGAACAAGCCTTCGGACCCACCAACCAATCAAACTAGCTTGATGCGGAGGCAAATACCCAGGGATACTATAGCTCAACACACGCCTGGCCGGGGGGAAGGAAGCCCTCGAAGCGAGCTCCGTACCAAATAGCTGTGGAGAGAGAGAAGCCAAACTCTACCGCACTGAAGAGCGAGATAAATAACTGACATCCTTGGTTGATGATCCTCGTCGGTGGAAGGGAAAGCGCGATGAAAGGCAAGTCGGTAGTAGGTCCAATGGAGAGAGGAATTGAGAAGAGATAGGGTCCGCTTTCTAGGCTGACGTTGGACAGCTGTTGGATAGCCCCGACCTACACAAGTGGTTTTAGAATGAACTCACATTTTGAAATGTTCTGTTAGGTTCTTAGTAGCAGTCGGCGATCTTTTCTTCTTTTACTTCACATAGCTTTTCGTCTCCTTGATAGCTGGAAGTTCTCCAAAAGTATGAAAAGCTGGAGGACTTTGTACCATCCATTCCGGTGTGGTTGGATTCTGTTCAACAGCCCAAGGACTTGGAGCACATCTTTTGTTATTTCCACTGCTTGAAGTGATTGTTACGACCACGAAGAAACGACGAATCCCAACTACGGATATATAAGAGCCAAAACTGCTAAGGGCATTCCATCCAGCGTAAGCATCTGGATAATCTGGAATGCGACGTGGCATACCCGAAAGCCCTAAGAAATGCATGGGAAAGAAGGTCAGATTAACCCCGAAAAAAGTGATCCAAAAATGGATTTGCCCTAAAGTTTCAGGGTATGTCCGACCAAAGATTTTACCCACCCAATAGTGAAATCCTGCAAATAAAGCAAAAACGGCTCCCATAGAAAGTACATAATGGAAATGTGCAACCACATAATAAGTATCATGTAGAGCAATGTCTAGCCCAGAATTTGCCGGGACTATTCCAGTGAGTCCTCCTATAGTGAACAAAAAGATGAACCCTACAGCAAATAACATGGGTGTTTTGTATTGTATCGAACCCCCCCACATGGTAGCGATCCAACTAAAGATTTTGATTCCAGTGGGGACAGCTATGATCATGGTAGCTGCGGTGAAGTAGGCACGGGTATCAACGTCTAAGCCCACAGTAAACATATGATGAGCCCAAACAAGAAATCCAAGAACACCTATACTGATCATGGCATAAACCATGCCTAGATACCCGAAGACCGGTTTTCCCGAAAAAGTCGAAACGATATGACTTATGATACCGGATCCAGGCAGAATGGGAATATACACCTCTGGATGACCGAAAAACCAAAAGAGATGCTGGTATAATATGGGGTCTCCCCCTCCAGCGGGATCAGAAAAGGTTGTATTAAAGTTTCGATCGGTTAATAACATGGTAATTGCCCCCGCCAGTACCGGAAGTGATAATAAAAGTGGGAATGCTGTCACTAGAACGGACCACACAAATAGGGGTGATCTATGCATAGTCATTCCAGGTCCACGCATGTTGGAGATTGTTGTTATAAAATTGATAGAACCTAAAATGGATGAAACACCAGATAGATGAAGACTAGAAATTGCTGAATCAACTGCTCCTCCAGAATGGCTGGTAATACCACTTAAGGGCGGATAGACCGTCCACCCAGTGCCGCTACCCACTTCTACTAAGGCTGAGCTTAATAGGAGCAAGAGACTTGGTGGCAACAACCAGAATGAAATATTATTTAATCGTGGAAATGCCATGTCAGGTGCACCTATCAGAATCGGAACAGACCAATTACCAGATCCACCTATCATCGCCGGCATAACCATAAAAAAGATCATTAAAAAAG